TTAGCATTAAATTCAAATAAATTGCAAATAATAATACAATAAAGAAAGATAGATTATATTTATTAATGTTTGTGAAGATGACGCCCCCTCTTTTTTCTTATATTTATACCATACCAGATCAAATCAATGAATTGGAACGAATCAAATCCATCGATTACTTTATTTTTTTAGACTATGTTTAATGAATACCTTTTACCCCGTGGATCTATTAAAAAAAAAATTCCTAAAGCATCTCAGGGATTTTTTTTTATTATATAGTGTATACCTGCTATGCACGAAAGAGAAAAAAGGCAGTTATTCTATTTCCATTTTCATCATAGACCAATTATTCGATTCTTTTTCCTATTTTGATCATATCATAATTTAAATTTAATCAAAGCTTTTCGAATTTTCCAAATCTATCCTAATCCGTAGAATAAATTCTTTTGTTCTTCAACTTCGACGAAATCAGAATAATTCCCTTTGATTTTATTCTTATATTATAGTTTATTCTTATACTAATACTAATGAATTTTATTTGTATGATGAATTTTATTTGTATGAAATCAAATTAGGTTCAAATATTTATTTTTTTTCTGTCAAAGCGACAAAAAAAATGGAAGTAGAAAGTCATATCCTCTTTTTAATAGGTCTACTTTTTTTTTTTATGTTATTTCGTACTGTACATTTCCTTTGTTTGTGAGATCATTTTCTCACGAGAGGTAATGAAAAGAGTTATTGAATGGATTCTTTTTACCTATGCCTAGATCGCGGATAAATGGAAATTTTATTGATAAGACCTTTTCAATCGTAGCCAATATCTTATTACGAATAATTCCGACAACTTCAGGAGAAAAAGAGGCATTTACTTATTACAGAGATGGTGCGATTTGATTATTTTGACTTTACCGCTCTCAGCCTTAGGAAAAAGAAAGACACATGATTCGGAATATAAAAAAAATCGACGCTGGTTGAAGGTGAAGTTTATAACATAAAGCAATTCCTTCGGTCGTGTATCCCCGATTAATGCAACCTCAGATGCTAGAATTGTTGATTCTAGTATTGAGCGAAAGGTTAGACCTATAGATCATCGATCTGTATTGCGGTTCAATCCTACTACACTAGTATCAATAGGCGGCATAGAGGAAGGAGCACTACGCCTAGGAATCAACAAAACAAAAACTTTGTTATAAAGCACTCCTTTTCTTTCCTTATCGGGATCGGGACAAAAAGAAATGGTTGGGACAACAAACATCCATCTCGTTCGTACTTTGGATACCCATATAACCATCGAAGACTGTTGAAGTGACTAATTCCTGGAAATTAAAAGGCGTTGAGAACAAATAAATTGTTGGAGTTTACATTTTTATTTTTATCTAGTACCAGCACGCTTGATGTTAAGAAAGGATCTTTTGCAGGAAGGTTGGCTAGAGATTTCTTGTAAAAACATTAGCCCCGCTCAGTTCATAATGACAATATTCGACCTTTAATTCCACGGATTCTGGATTATTTTCATTATGCACATAAAATAAAGGAGGAGCCGTATGAGGTGAAAATCTCACGTACGGTTTTGTAACGGAGAATTTTTTAAATTGAATGACGACCGTAACGAATGTCGGCTCAATCCGAAGGCAATTATGCAGAAGCACTACAGAATTATTATGAAGCTATGCGACTAGAAATTGATCCCTATGATCGAAGCTATATACTCTATAACATAGGCCTTATCCACACAAGTAACGGCGAACATACGAAAGCTTTAGAATATTATTTTCGGGCACTAGAACGAAACCCGTTCTTACCACAAGCTTTTAATAATATGGCTGTGATCTGTCATTACGTGCGACTATCTCCACTATAGAAAGAAATAAAAGAAAGAAATAAAAAGAAAGGGCAAATACGACAGTAAATACTAAAAAAAGTAGGATTTCTACATATTGCATCGTCCAAAAAACGATTTTTATCAGCTGTAGCAAAGAAAGAAACTTCGAAATATGAAGAAATATATATGCCTAAATATTTTATTCTATGGATAAAAAAAAGATATAATTGATAGCGGAAGCACCGTAAAGATCAATTTACAAGGTTTGGGCGATACAATAAGAACTGCTTATTTATGTCATGATATGAGATAAAAATTAGGAATCAACTTATGTAATAGAGCCGATCCCCTAAGGTATTGAGCAGCGGTGTAGCATCAGATCCCAAGGAGAGTAAGTCTTTTTTTTTATGAGGAAGAAGTCTTTTTCAAGGATTCTATATAAATTTATATATAATTTGAAAGCGAGATAGTTACCTTTCAGAAAACTCTAATGAGGGTTTCGAAATGCCTATGCTTTTTTTCTGAAGGTAGGAGAAAAGATAAAACTGATTATTAATTGAATCAAAAGTCAAGTTTGAAACTCATGTAATTAACCTCTTTTGGTTTTGTTGGTTAACGTTAACCTGAGAAAAATTAAATAGATCTATGAGAAATCCCATTCAGTTAGATATATATAGTAGGGCTAGGGTAGACACCAAA